TTTGATGTAGCGAGTAATAGGCTCTTTCGCCGTTCAAGAATTCTTGTTTAGGCAGTTCATATCATCCACACATAGTGATCTAAGATTTCAATTCTTCCATGTTTCAGCAGTAGCATATTGTTCCATGGAGCTAAGGCCAAAAAGATGGAAGGAACAAGTGTTTCCACGACTCTACCATCCGGCCAATTCTGTTCCACTTAATCCCCTTTTCATGGGCACATATCTTTACGGCTAAGGAATGGGGAATCTTTCTCCTGTTACATGAATCAAATGTTTCATTTCATCCGGGAAAAGCCATCTCTTTCTCAACAATGTCTTTGTCATTTGATCCAATAGTGTTCCGTTAGATAGGAACAGATTTGATAAATACTGATAACTCTCGGATAGAGTATTAGAACGGAAAGATCCATTAGATAATGAACTATTGGTTCTAAACCATCTCTGGCGATGAATCAACAATTCGAAGTGCTTTTCTTGCGTATTCTTTATGAACCAGCGTTTATATATAGATGTAGGAGGATTTGTTTGGGAAGCAATAAGCCCCTTTGACATCTCCTCATCTGCAAAGAATTCTCGACGTGAAAACACAGAGACAAAGGGCTGATCTTTGAATAGGGAAAGGAATGGATCCGCAGGGTCCCAAATGAATTGGCTTGTTCGAAAAAAGCCTTGTTCTTTGGAAGATCTATCTCGTGTCTGGTACTGCATGGTTCCACTCTGCAAGAACTCCGAATCATTCTCTTGAAGCTCATCCTCTTTATGATAAATGATCCGTTTGCCCCGAAATGACCCAGCCCAATAGGGAAATCCCAATTCAGTGGGCCTTTCGATACAATCAAATAGATTGCCATAAGGGCGCCATATTCTAGGAGCCCAAACTATGTGATTGAATAAATCCTCCTCTATCTGTTGCGGATCGAGGGCCCCTTCTTCAAACTCCGATTCGTATTTTTCATATAGAAATCTCTGATCAACGATAGAACAAGATCCATTTTGCATCATATCTAACTGATTCCTTGGTTCGGAACGAAGAAGCAATGTCACTCGATTATTATCAAACTGACTGCAATCTTTTTCTGTCCGTGAGGATCCCGCCAGAGCCAGAGCGCCTTCTACTTCTACTTCTAATAGTAATAATAGTAATAGGCCATGAACTAGATCAGAATCATTCTCAACGAATCCATAAGAAGTGATCCAATTTTTTTCATCGGGTCTGGATGAAGACCAAAGATCTTGAGCGACCGATCCGGCAGAACAACTCAAAAGATAAAGAAGTATCGTTAATTTCTTCATGCTCGTTCCAAGTTCGAAGTACCATTTGTACAAATAAGAATCCCCTCCCTTACATGATTTCTTCTTCATATAGATAGATATAGGATCTATGGGGCAATTACTTAGAAGTACATTTTGTGCAACAGCCCTTCCTATCTGATAGAAAAGGATCCCATGATCCTGAACTGATCTTATCTGGGATCGAAAATGCCAAGTTTTTCTATGAAGAGCTGATCTAATTGTATTAGTTTCTATAATGGATTTCTTCTGTGTAATACTAATTGATAGGGCCTCATTGATAAGTGCTACAAGATCTCGTGCATTGGAACCCATGGTTATGGACCCGAATCCAGTAGTATGGAACATCTTCTTTTCCAAGTGAAATCCCCTAGTATATGAAAGAATGAAAAAGTGCTTTCGTTGTTGTGGAAGAAGAAGCCTTCGTATCTTAATGCATGTATTTAATTTATTCGGAGCTATTAGAGCGGGATCCACTTTTTGGGGAATATGAGTCGAAGCAATAACAAGAATCTTTCCAGTGGAACATCTTTCACTGGAGAGATAGTTCTCTAATAGACCGAGGGATAAGTAATTCGACTCATTCACATGCAGATCATGAATGTTTGGAATCCATATTATGCAAGGAGACATTGCTTTTGCTAATTCGAATTGAAGGGTGATCTCAAATCGGTCTATTTTCGGCGTCATATACATAGTTAGCACATTCGTCATAGTTAGCAGCTCCATATCAATATCAAGGTCATCATCACTATCATCAATACCATCACTATCATCAATATCGTCACTATCATCAATATCGTCACTATCATCAATATCGATATCATCAATAAGATAACCTTTAAGCTTGTCGTCCAGGAACTTGTTCGGAAATACCGTAATGAAAGGAACATAGGAGTTTGTCGCTAGGTATTTGACCAAACAGGATCGTCCAGTTCCTATCGAACCTATCACTAAAATACCTCTAGAAGGGGATAGGGCTAAGCGGAGCGAAAAGGGTTTTCCATGAGGAGATGGGGAATGAAAACTATTAGCCCCACACGAGGTTTGTGAATAAGTGATTGTCTGATAATGAGCAAGGAATATCCGTCTTTCTGCTAAACAGGATCTATTGAACTCATAATTCATTAGATCCTTTTGATGAATGTCAACTAAGTATCGTAAGGAAATTGATCCCGGTTGTTCAATCATTTGATAACCAGAGTCATTC